AAGACTCTGGGTTTTCAACAAGCTACTGCTACAGCCATTTCATTAGGAATTGATGATCTTTTAACAATACCCTCGAAGAGATGGCTAGTTCAAGATGCTGAAGAACAAAGTTTTATTTTAGAAAAGCATTATCATTATGGGAATGTACACGCGGTAGAAAAATTACGCCAATCCATTGAAATATGGTATTCCACAAGTGAATATTTGCGACAAGAAATGAATCCTAATTTTAGGATAACAGACCCCCTTAATCCAGTTCATATGATGTCTTTTTCGGGAGCCAGAGGAAATGTCTCTCAAGTCCATCAATTAGTAGGTATGCGAGGATTAATGTCGGACCCTCAAGGCCAAATGATTGATTTACCCATTCAAAGCAATTTACGCGAAGGACTTTCTTTAACAGAATATATCATTTCGTGCTACGGAGCCCGGAAAGGGGTTGTGGATACTGCCGTACGAACATCAGATGCTGGATATCTCACGCGCCGACTTGTCGAAGTAGTTCAACACATTGTTGTACGCCGAACCGATTGTGGTACCGTTCGTGCTAGTTCTGTGAGTCGTACGGATGGGATGATACCGGAAAGAATTTTGATACAAACATTAATGGGTCGTGTATTAGCTCATGATATCTATATTGGCACCCGGTGTATAGCCACCCGAAATCACGACATTGGGATTGGACTTATGAATCAATTCCTAACCCTTCGAGTACAAACGATAGCTATTCGAACTCCTTTTACTTGTAGGAGTGCATCTTGGATCTGTCGATTATGTTATGGGCGGAGTCCTGCTCACGGTAACCTGGTTGAGTTGGGCGAAGCTGTAGGTATTATTGCCGGCCAATCGATTGGAGAACCGGGTACTCAATTAACATTAAGAACTTTTCATACGGGTGGAGTTTTCACGGGGGGTACTGCAGAACATTTGCGGGCCCCATCTAATGGAAAAATCAAATTCAACGCGGATTTGGTTCATCCGACACGTACACGCCATGGGCATCCCGCGTTTATATGTTCTCTAAACTTGTTAGTAACGATTGAAACGGAAGATATTCGACATTATGTAAATATTCCATCTCAAAGTTTTATTTTAGTTCAAACCGATCAATATGTCCAATCAGAACAAGTGATTGCTGAGATTCGCGCGCGAACATCCACTTTGAATTTTAAAGAGAAAGTTCGGAAACATATTTATGCTGACTCAGACGGAGAAATGCACTGGAGCAGCGATGTGTATCATGCACCCGAATTTACATACGGTAATGTTCATCTATTACCAAAAACAAGCCATTTATGGGTATTATTAGGCGAACCGTGCGGATCCTGTTTAGTCTCACTTTCGCTACACAAGGATCAAGATCAAATGAGTACGCATTCTTGGTCTAGCCGGAGAAGATCCACTTCAAACTTCTCAGGAACAAAAGATCATTCGAGAAAAAAAGTACTTCCTTGGTTTTTTTCGGGTAACATTCAAAAAGACGATAGGATTTATGATTATTCAGCCCTTAGCCGAATTATCTGTACTCGTCGTTCTAATCTCAATGATCCGACCATTCTCTACCCGAATTTGAATTTATTCTCAAAGAGGCGAAGAAATCGATTCATCATTCCACTGCATTCGATTCAAGAACGCGAGAACACACTAAAGCCCCCTTCAGGCATCTCTGGTGAAATCCCTATGGAAATCCCTATGAACGGGATTTTCCGTAGAAATAGCATTCTGGCTTATTTCGACGATCCTCGATACAGAAGAAAGAGTTCGGGCATTACTAAATATCGGCCGATAGAAATGCACTCAATAGCCAAAAAAGAGGATTTACTTGAGTATCGAGGAGGCAAGGAATTTAGGACAAAATCCCAAATGCAAATGAAAGTCGATCCGTTTTTTTTTATTCCCGAGGAAGTGCATATCTTACCGGGATCTTCTTCCATAATGGTACGGAACAATAGTCTTATTGGCGTAGATACACAAATTACTTTAAATATAAGAAGCCGGGTAGGTGGGTTGGTCCGGGTGGAGAGAAAAAACAAAAGAATTGAACTTAAAATACTTGCCGGAGATATCCATTTTCCTGGCGAGATGGATAAGATATCCAGACATAGCGGCGTTTTGATAACCCGAGGAACACGAAAACCAACTGCCTCAGAATACAAAAAAAGGAAAAATTGGATGTATGTTCAACGGATCACGCCTCGGAAGAAAAAGTATTTTGTTTTGGTTCGGCCTGTCGTCACATATGAAATAAAGGACGGTATAACTTTCGGAACGCTTTTCCCGTCGGATCTATTTCAGGAAAGGGATAATGTGAAACTGCAAGTTGTCAATTATATCCTTTATCGAAATGGTAAACCAATTCGAGGAATTTCGCATACAACTATTCAATTAGTTCGAACTTGTTTAGTATTGAATTGGGACCAAGACCAAAAAAGTTCGTCTAGTCAAGAAGCCCGTGCTTACTTTGTTGAACTACGGTCAAAGGGTTTGAGTCAACATTTTCTAAGAATCAACTTATCGAAATCCACTCTTTCATATATCGTAAAAAGAAATGATCCGGCGGTCTCCGGACTGCTATCTGATAATGGATCGGATTTAACCAATATGAATCCGTTTTCTTCCCTTTATTCCAAGGGAAGAATAGAACAACCCCTTAATCAAAATCAACGAACTATTCATACCCCATTGAATCGAAAGACGGGATCACAGTTGTTGATAATTCTGTCATCATATAATTGTTTTAGAATGGAGCCAGTAAACTATGCCAATTTGTTAAAAGAATCAATTCAAATTACAAAAGATCCTCTAATTCCAATTAAGAATTCGACGGGTCCTTTAGGAACAGTCTTTCTAATTACGAATGGTTATACATTGTACCATTTACTAACTCATAATCCGATGAAACTGGAAAATTTAAAACATACTTTTCAAGTAATTCAAAACTATTATTTAATGGATGAAAACGCGACAATTTATAAACCCGCCCCGGAAAGTAACACTATTTTGAATTTGAATTGGTACGTTCTCCAGCCCAATTATTGTCAAGAAAGATCTATAATAATGAGTCTTGGGCAGTTTATTTGTGACAATATATGTATAGCCAAAAACGGACCACGCCTAAAATCAGGTCAAATTCTACTTGTTGAAGTTGACTCTGTAGTAATACGATTAGCTAAGCCTTATTTGGCCACTCCGGGAGCAACAGTTCATGGCCATTATGGGGAAATCCTGTATGAAGGAGATCCTTTAATTACCTTTATATATGAAAAATCGAGATCTGGTGATATAACCCAGGGACTTCCAAAAGTAGAACAGGTGTTAGAAGTCCGTTCGGTTGATTCAATATCGATGAATTTAGAAAAGAGGTTTAAGGGTTGGAACGAACGTATAACAAGAATTGTTGGAATTCCATGGGCATTCTTAATTGGTGCTGAGCTAACGATAGTGCAAAGTCGTATCTCTTTGGTTAATAAGATTCAAAAGGTTTATCGATCACAGGGGGTGCAGATTCATAATAAGCATATAGAAATTATTGTACGTCAAATAACATCAAAGGTGTTGGTTTCGGAAGATGGAATGTCTAATGTTTTTTCACCCGGAGAATTAATTGGAGTGTTGAGAGCAGAACGACTGGGTCGCGTGTTCGAAGAAGCAATTTGTTACCGAGCCCTCTTATTGGGAATAACTCGAGCATCGCTCAATACTCAAAGTTTCATAGCGGAAGCCAGTTTTCAAGAAACGGCTAGAGTTTTAGCAAAAGCAGCTCTCCGGGGTCGAATCGATTGGTTGAAAGGTCTGAAAGAGAACGTTGTTTTGGGTGGTATGATACCCGTTGGTACTGGATTGAAAGGATTAGTGAACGGCTCTTTTGACAAAAAAAACAATCTTTTCCGGGGGGAAATTAGAGAGATTTTGTTTCACCACCGAAAATTAGTTGATTCGTGTCTTTGAAAGACATTCCATGATATACGCTAACAATAGGTTAGAGGATTTAATCATTCTTAAACTTAAAAGTGGAGGCCTCCTTCGAAAAGACTACTGGCTTGTTCGGTTTATCTACGGACAATCTACGGTATAACAGCAGGTTCCATCGGAACAAAACAATTAGTTATTTTGTTCCTCCTCTCTTTTTTTTTATTTAAATTTAAGGGGGGGGGGGTTGGGGGGAAATGACAAGAAGATATTCGACCACCGACTTAGAAGAAATGATGGAGGCAGGAGTTCATTTTGGCCATGGTACTAGAAAATGGAATCCTAAAATGGCACCTTATATCTCTGCAAAGCGTAACGGTATTCATATTACAAATCTTACTAGAACTGCTCGTTTTTTATCCGAAGCCTGTGATTTGGTTTTTGAGGCAGCACATAGAGGAAAACAATTCTTGATTGTTGGTACCAAAACTAAAGCAGCTGATTCAGTAGGACGGGCGGCAGTAAGGGCTAGGTGTCATTGTGTTAATAAAAAATGGCTCGGCGGAATGTTAACGAATTGGTCTACTACAGAAACGAGACTTCAAACGTTCAGGGATTTGAGAATGGAACAAAAAATGGGAAGGTTCACCCGTCTTCCAAAAAGAGATGCGGCTATGGTGAAAAGACAATTATATCGCTTGCAAACATATCTGGGCGGAATTAAATATATGACAGGATTGCCCGATATTGTAATCATCGTCGATCAGCATGAAGAATATACGGCCTTGCGCGAGTGTATAACCCTGGGAATTCCAACAATTTCTTTAATCGATACAAATTGTGATCCTGATCTTGCAGATATTTCGATTCCATCAAATGATGACGCTATATCTTCAATCCGCTTAATTCTTAACAAATTAGTATTCGCTATTTGTGAGGGCCGTTCTAACTATCTAAGAAATCCTTGATTAAATGAATAATAAGATAAAAACTTTTAGCTCGATTTTGTGAATCGGTTATTTTTTCTAAATGTTTAAAAACGAACGGGTACTAAGTTACTATAAAAAAAATATGTGATTAGCTACTAAAAAAAAAAGAGTTGCTAGGTCAAATACCCCATTCAAGTAGACAAAGAGATGGTTGAATCAAAATAATTTTGTGATTTTTTTTATCAGAGGGAAATATGAATGTGCTATCATGTTCCATGAACACACCTAAAGGGTTCTATGATATAGCCGGTGTGGAAGTAGGCCAACATTTCTATTGGCAAATAGGCGGTTTCCAAGTCCACGGACAAGTACTTATTACTTCGTGGGTTGTAATTGCTATCTTATTAGGTTCAGCTACGATAGCTGTTCGTAACCCACAAACCATTCCACCTAGAGGTCAGAATTTCTTCGAATATGTTCTTGAATTCATTCGAGATGTGAGTAAAACCCAAATTGGAGAAGAATACAGCCCCTGGGTTCCATTTATTGGAACTATGTTTCTATTTATTTTTGTTTCGAATTGGTCAGGAGCTCTTTTACCTTGGAAAATCGTAGAATTACCTCGTGGAGAGTTAGCGGCACCAACGAATGATATAAATACGACAGTTGCTTTGGCTTTACTCACCTCAGGCGCATATTTCTATGCGGGTCTTACCAAAAAAGGATTAAGCTATTTCGGTAAATATATTCAACCAACCCCAATCCTTTTACCTATTAATCTTTTAGAAGATTTCACAAAGCCGTTATCACTTAGTTTTCGACTTTTTGGGAATATCTTAGCAGATGAATTAGTAGTTGTTGTTCTTGTTTCTTTAGTACCTTTAGTGGTTCCTCTCCCTGTCATGTTCCTTGGCTTATTTACAAGTGGTATTCAAGCTCTTATTTTTGCAACTTTAGCTGCGGCTTATATAGGTGAATCTATGGAAGGACATCATTGAACTAGTCGTTTTTTAGTTTAGTGCAAATTAATCTATGTCTCAAGATGATTGCCTTAACAAATAGAAATGGAAAGGGCGGGCTCTATATACAATAGAAATCCAAGAAAAATTAGAAATCTAGGAACAAAAAAAATCATAAACCATAAGATAAGATCTTAGAGAGTTGTAAAAAAAAAAAAAAGGAAAGAGATCTAATCTAAAAGATCTTTTTCCTAAAATTCTCTCGTGACCTTAATTTGTCGACTCATTCTCGACTCACAATTATCTTTGCACATTTACTTTGACTTTGATTTTGTCGGTATAATCTTATACTTATATACTTGAGATAATAAATTTACAAAAAAAGGTTCCTAAAAAATTGATTCTCGAATACGATTGAATCTAATGGTTTACGCGATGTAAGAAAGACATGTATATATGAAATTTAATAGTGACGAGTTATATATGAACTAAAAATAAATTTCATTTGCGCTACTACTAGTGGGTTCCACTAGAAGTCTTGTCGTATCGTTGTGACTGTGAATTGTCTGAATAAAGAGAGCAACTAAATAAAAGATGCACTAATTGAAATAACAGTTCATAAATATAAATACGAAAGTTTTATGGAGTCACAAAGACTCTGTCGATATAAACAAAAAAAGAGATTTCGAAGTAGTTCGGATGATTCAATAATAAATAATATTAGTTTACCAATAATTCAATTCAAATTGATTGTATCATTAACCATTTATTTTTGTTGGGACGAGGAACTTCTCATGAATCCACTGATTTCTGCTGCTTCCGTTATTGCTGCTGGATTGGCTGTAGGGCTTGCTTCTATTGGACCTGGGGTTGGCCAAGGTACTGCTGCGGGCCAAGCTGTCGAAGGTATCGCGCGACAGCCCGAGGCAGAGGGAAAAATAAGAGGTACTCTATTGCTTAGTCTAGCTTTTATGGAAGCGTTAACGATTTATGGATTGGTTGTAGCATTAGCACTTTTATTTGCGAATCCTTTTGTTTAATTTTCATTGTTTTTTGTACTTGTTTGCTTTTTTCAAATTAGATCAATATTTTTCACCCCTACAATTCCTTTTTTTTGTTGATAAACTAACGTAAACCTTACGGGACGAGCTTATTTTCGACTGAGGAATTCGCATACCGACTCGCTTTCATCCTTCCCGTTCGTAGTTCACGGGAAGTCTTTTTATTTTTTTTCTTTATGAGGTGTTTCAACAATCAAGGGGTACTGTAGAACTCGACTAGTTTTTTGACTCGATTTCAAAAACAAAAAGAAAAGAATCAATAAAAAAAAGAGGGACAAAGTGATAGAAAAAAACTATGGTTGGTTGATTTTTAATCTATCTATAATCTAAGAGGAGATTCCATGAAAAATGTAACCGATTCTTTCGTTTCTTTGGACTACTGGCCATCCGCCGGGAGTTTCGGATTTAATACCGATATTTTAGCAACAAATCTAATAAATCTAAGTGTAGTGATTGGTGTATTAATTTTTTTTGGAAAGGGAGTGTTTGTGAGTTGTTTATTTCAAGAATAAGCTGGAGCCAAACGGCTGTACCCTTTACGTCCTAAATAGTAAAGCCAGGTGCATGATCTCACGAATTACTTATTCAGAAATTCGATATAAGAACTGCAGCATTTCGTGATTAACTGGGAAATTCACTTTG